CTGCTTCGATTGTAACAAAAGATTCCCCTTTTATGTGGACATGGCCCGTAGCAAAAATGATGATTTTACGTATGGACAATTTCTCAATACCTTGTTCATTCGCAACAAAAAATTTTCTTTGTGCGTCGGTAAAAAAAAACATGCTTTTTGGTGGAGAGATACTCTTTCAGCAATCGAGTCACAGGTATCTAACATATTCATACCTAAGGATTTTCCACAAAGTGGTGACGAAAGGGATAACTTGTACAAATCTTTCCGTCGATCCGATCCATTCGTTCGTAGAGCTATTTACTCGATCGCAGACATTTCTGGAACACCTCTAACAGAGGGAGAAAGAGTCAATTTGGAAAAAACTTATTGTCAACCTCTTTCAGATATGAATCTATCTGATTCTGAAGGGAAGAACTTATATCAGTCTCTCAATGTCAATTCAAACATGGATTTGATTTACATTCTATGTTCTGAGAAATATTTACCAGCCAAAAGGGGGAACAAAGAGAGTCTTTGGCTAAAGAAAAAATGCGCTCAGCAAAAGCGGATGGATAGAACCTTTCAACGAGATAGTGCTTTTTCAACTCGCTCAAAATGGAATCTCTTCCAAACATATCTGCCATGGGCCTTTACTTCCCAAGGGTACAGATATCTAAAGCCTCTATTTTTACAAATTTGTTCAGACCTATTGTGGAGACTAAAGAGCAAAAACAAGTTTGTATCCATTTTTATGGATAGTGTATCCATTTTGATTGATATTATTAGTGATATTATTGAGGTAGCAGTTAAAAAAGGGCGAATTAAACAGCTTCCATTTTGTCTTACAAAATGGAAGAGGCAATATACTCTGATAAGGAAGATTGAGAGTAAGATTCAGAGGAAAATAACTAAGATTCAGAGGAATATAAGTAAGATTCAGAGGAATATAAGTAAGATTCAGAGGAAGTGTCTTCAGAAGTTTGGTCTGTCCGCTGTCCTGATTCCTCCTCCTCTTCCTCCAAAAAATAAGTCACCATTGAGATCGACACAGCTAAGATCGGAAAATCTTCGGGAGTTCCTCTCTGCAATCTTTTTCCTTCTTGTTGTGGCTGGAAGTCTCGTTGTGGGACATCTTTACGTTGTTTTCTCGATCGCTAGTGAGTTACAGACAGAGTTCAAAACGGTCAAATCTTTGATAATGGAATCATCTATGCTTGAGATTGAGGTGGGAAAACTTCTGGATAGGTATCCTCTATCTGAATCGAATTCTTTCGGGTTGTTCAGGTTAACTAATCTCTTTCTAGGTGCTCTGCAAAAGATGTTCTTGCGTAATGCTGATGGAATACGCTTTAATAAGAATAAAAATTGGAAGAAAAAGCTCGTCGAGATCATCGATCTCATAAGTATGCCCTTCGATCCACTCGCTTTTTCGATAAATACGAGATATCTAAGTCATACAAGTAAAGAGATCTATTCAGTGCTAAGAAAAAGGAGCGGGTATTGGGTTGATGAAACGATAGAAGACTGGGCCGCAAACAATGATTGGGTTGAGGATGAAGAAAGAGAAGTCTTGATTCAGTTCTCCACCTTAACGCCAGAAAAAAGGATTGATCGAATTTTATGGAGTCTGACTCAGAGTGATCATTTCTCAAAGAATGACTTTGATTCTCCAATGATGGAACAACCGGGAGAAATTTACTTAGGAAACTTAATTGACCTTCATAACAAGGATCTACTAAATTATGAGTTCGATACATCCTCTTTAGCAGAAAGACGGCTATTCCTTGCTCATTATCAGACAATCACTTATGCACAAACCCCGTCTGGGGCTAATAGTGTTCATGTCCCATCTGATCTACAACCCTTTTCGCTCCGCTTAGCTGTAACCCCCTCTCGGGGTATTTTAGTGATAGGTTCTATAGGAATTGGACGATCCTATTTGGTCAAATACCTAACGAAAAACTCCTATCTTCCTTTCATTACGATATTTCTGGACAAGTTCCGGGATACAGTTTTTCGTTTTGCTGATGATGATGATGACAGTGATGCCAGTGATGATGAGATCGAGATTTTTATTGATGCTCGTGACCCTATTGAGGCTATTAATCAAGATATTCATGTTTTTGACGATATGGATATTGATTTTGATCCTAGTATCTATAGTTTTGAGGAGAGAGATGCTCATGACGATAAGATTAAGATGGAGCTGGAACAGCTAACTAGGATGGATGCGCTAACTGAGGAGATGGACACGGTGTGGCGCGTAGCCCAATTTTATATCAGCCTTCAAATCGAATTAACAAAAGCAATCTCTCCTTGCATAATATGGATTCCAAACATTCATGAGCTGCATTTTAGGGATTCGGGTTCCTTCTCCCTCGAGCTATTAGTGAACCTTCTCTCCTGGGATTGTGAAAGATCTTCCACTGGAAATAGTCTTGTTATTGCTTCGACCCATTTTCCCCAATTCGTGGATCCCTCTCTAATAGCTCCGCAGAGATTAGATACGTGCATTAAGGTACGAAGGCCT